CCTTTGGCATTTCGCACTTCTTATCAAATAAATAGGGGGATTTTCATTATTTCAACTCCTACAGATTGGTAGGAGAAAGACATATTTAGTACAATTATTGAGAGCATTCTAGTCCGGATTCCATGAGATACTGAGTCTGCTTTTTCGATTGTTCCCAATTCATGTAATTCATGTAATGGAATAGAGGACTATATGTTTCTTGGGCGCACAGACCCAAATTGAATTCATTTCTTGTACAATACAAAATGAATTTCACATTAACAGAATTTCATTTCCCTGATAGAATACTTTTCCAGATTCAAAAATCCCCCCTTCTGACTTCGGTTTTGTTTGTGTAACGGCAATTACTAATGTGAAGTTGAAAAATCTATTTCATTCAAATTGTACGCTGAGCTTTTGGCATAGGTATCCCAGTACGAATAACCTAAGGAAGGAGGGTAAAAGAAAAATAAAGATCAATATCCCACCCCTTTTAGCTTAGCAAGTAGCAGGGGAATAAATCCATTTTTCCTTCCTATTTTGATATTTTTTTAGAGGGCTCGTCGAAGAACGAACAAACCCCAAACTAAAATAGTTAGTTTGATGGAATATTACATCCTTTATCCCGGGACTCCTCTTTATCACACTTCTTTGTCTTCCAAGAAAACTAGATCATTAAAAAAAAACGGAGTTTAGAACGTAACTCCCTTCTTTTTCCACTTCGCTTCGATTGTTTGTTGGGGGTTTGTGACTAATGGAAACGGACGGGTGGTCGGACGATACTTTATCCGATGATTGTACAAGGAGGACGTAAGGTAGGTTATAGATAAAGAACAAATAAAGAATGAGAAATAAAGAAATTTTGGATTCGGTATGGATAAAAGATCTTCCTATGTTATACTATTCAATTCTTGACGACGAATTGATTTGATAGCTCAGATATTGTTATTCATGATATTGATCTGATTTCAAGATCATCGAGAGGGAATTCATTCATTGAATTGACAGGAGAAAGATTTATTATCTCTATGGGATTAAATCCCGAGTTATTTTGAAGTAAAAAAACGATGAGATTATGGAAGTAAATATTCTTGCATTTATTGCTACTGCACTGTTCATTCTAGTCCCTACTGCGTTTCTACTTATCATTTACGTAAAAACCGTAAGTCAAAATGATTAATTAATGAGTTAATGGTTAAACAAATCAAATGAAAAGGATTCTAATTTTGTGTCTTAAATGAAATGAGCGGACTATAACCGGCAGTATTCTATGAGATCCGATAGTACGGTAAGAAAGAAATAGATGAACCCTTCTTTCTTACCATACTATCTATTAGTGTTAGTATTATTGTAGTGTATAAAGTTATACAGCGTATAAAGAAAGTTGTACTTTATAATCTAATAAAGATAGAGGCTAAATATAAATCAATCTACAATATTATCTTCATATATGTAGATATCAATTCCATTCATTTCCTATATAGAATGGACATAGGACCCAATTCTATTTCTTTGATACATCTATTTGTTTCGAGCAATCTGAAATAATCGTCTGACTCTTATAGTTCGAATTTCTAGATTTTTGATTATTTACACTATGAATTTCAGGATTTATCGAAAGAATCAAATCAATGCAGGAAAAACGATATGGGCATATATTAATAAAATCAAATAGTCATTTTTTTTAGCATTCCGAAGAAATAATTGATTGAGCCATTGACAGGAGTTCTGCGGGCACTTCTTCGGATTTCGAAGAGTAAACCTCACAGATTTTTAACGGTTGAACCATGATATGAAATGCGTCGATAAAATCGAAATTCCGAAAAGAAAAGGAAAAAAATAATAGAAAATAAAAAAAAGGAAAGTGTGCAATATGTGACGCCCCTAAGGCAAGATCTTCTTTTATTATGCATAGTATCCCATTAGACAACCACTATGTTTATATTCTTTCTCATATAAAGTGCGTATACACTTAACAAAACGACTTCCTTTTTGAAGAGTAAAAAGGGAAAGAAAAGGGGATCGGGTCTTCCTCAGTATCCATCTATCATTCTGGTAAGAGCCCGTTCATTGAAATAGAAAAGTTAGGGAGAATTAAGTTGGACTAAATTTTCTATCATCTGTATCCCTTTCCTTTCGAAACACAAACATGGGAATCCGTGAAATATCTCTTTGATTGAAAGAGTATTAGTCATATAATACATTATTCCACTAGAATCCAATGGAAAAATGAAGATATATATTCTATTTTTTTTCTTTTTAAAGAGTTCAAACCGCCTTGCAGAACGACCTATAAAACAATTGATAGAGTTTGATTCCTCAACTCAATTAGTAGTACCTTTAGAGCCCACTTCTTCCCCATACTACGAGTGAAAGGGAAAATGTAAAGACTACCATTAAAGCAGCCCAAGCAAGACTTACTATATCCATGTGAATTATGTCCCCTATCTTGATGAAGGAATTATTCCATTATTGCTCACTAATAATAGTGGAATCAATGGCGCAGAGTCAAAAAGGGATTCTGACCGAAGACTATTGATGAACCAATCCAACAAATCTACTTCTAAAAAATTCCTATATGATTTGAAATCTGGAAAGACTAAATACAAGTAAAATATGCAATGATATCTCAAGGAACTCTTATTAATGGAACATGTAGGAATAATAAGGCCTATTCTTTTTTGTTAACCTTCATAAGTAAAGTAAAAAAGCATAATCATAGATCACTATCTATTCCATACCTCTATTTCCCTTTTGATCTAATCCATACCATCTCCCGAATGTTTCGCAGAGACAGTTGGGAGATGGTATCTCATATTCTTGACGAGAGGTTGCTGAAAAGAAATTCTTTTTGCACTTTTTCTATATCTATTTTATTTAAAGTAAATTATCAATCCAATCTAATATTGATTGAATCCCTGAACATTCAGAGATTCTCGTGAGTGTCCATATATCATATATAAAGTATCTAAAGGATCTTCCCCCCTCTCCACAACTACTAATGGAATTCGATTTCCTAGCCGGCTATCCAATGGAATTCAAGACCCAGTCAGTAGACACTACATTAGTAGTAGAAAGATTAGCAGTAGAAAGGAATCGAGAAGTCTTGAGAGCCCTTCCCCCATTCGAATCTTTCCTTGAATTCTAGATCCAAAGATTTACAATCTTTTAGAAAACCCCCAGATCCGATGCGTAGAAGCAAACAAGTATCAACAGTCCATTTCTTCTACTTCCGCTGGGGAATAATTTGGAGAGTTCTATCAGCGGAACAGAATCAGAGATTTTGAGCCTTTTTTTGTTGATCAGGCGACACCCGGATTTGAACTGGGGAAAAAGAGGATTTGCAGTCCCCCGCCTTACCACTCGGCCATGCCGCCAAATTGATACAAAATAGATGAAAATTTTCCCCTTCGGGTTGGAGTACGGAACTTCTTTTTTTATTGTACTTGCATCTTAATCCTCCTTTTCTTAATCCCTTTCCTAAAAGAAACCCTCCTCCTCTTTATTTATTTTTTCTTTTTGGTTGGATTTGATCCAACCCTTCGATTGATTGTATAGTATCTCAAAACACATAATGCCTAAAAATTTCCCCTCCCCTTTCTATTAATATTAAAAAGGGCGGATTTTCAGTCATAAAAAAATTATGACAACTTGGAACCGTTAACTATTGACTGCGGCCTGCGAATTCGTGAACTATTTTTGGATTTGAATCTCCAATTGTGTTTTCCTAATGACATAATCAAAAAGTTGGTGCATAACACATCAGTGTTGATTTGTTTCAATCCAAAATCCTTCTCAATTTCAATTATAACAACAATTATGAGTATATGTAAACCCCAGAACAGAAATTGTTACACAGATATCTAATCGAATTGGGTATCTTATTTATATATGTTGCCTATAGGAAATTATCAGAAAATTATCGTGCTTCAGTTTTTCGTGGAATAGAAAATAGAAACTTTGTTTTGATAGAGCACGGAAATAAAGGAGAAGACGGATCTATAGATAGCTCTATCTGCACGTGTTTAATAAACCCAGCCCTTCTTAGATACTTTGATACTTTACAATTCTAACTTTCTCCATCGTATTCTGCCAATTCTACTAAAAACTGGGTTAGGTAAAAAAATATCTCTTCTCTGTGAATCTTTTTTGAACAATGGAATCATAAAAGAGGTTAAGTGCTAAAAAAATAGACTCTATATTGTTTCTGGTTTTTATGTCTTTATCTCAACGAAAAGATCAAATACCGAATTCATTTAGTTGTCTGGTATGCAAGTTGATTGGAATATGTAATAGCATAATAATGCTAGGAATGGAATCCGTTTTGATATTCTATACAAAATCCCATAATCATAATATAGTAAGCCTAAGCGGCATAATTCTCTTTCTAGGAATGTTTTATCAACCCCTTTCCATTTGTATCTGTTGCAAATTCTAATTTGAAATAGAAAATTCTCTTTCTTCCGCCGTTCATACGTATTTCATACATTCCATATCTGGAATGGAGTCAAATTTCATGCGATTCAGTAAACAGAATCTAAATTCTACCGTTACTAGATCATCTATATGATTCGATGAAGAATGATCTAATCATGGGATTTTTTGATAAATAGGAAATTCAAAATGCTCCAGGATGGAAATGAGGGAATGTATACAATACCCGGGTTTAATCAGATACAATTTGAAGGATTTTGTAGGTTCATTGATCAGGGCTTGATGGAAGAACTTTCTAAGTTTCCAAAAATAGAAGATACGGATCAAAAAGCGGAATTTCAATTATTTTTGGAAACATATCAATTTGTAGAACCATTGATAAAAGAAAGAGATGCTGTGTATAAATTACTCACATATTCTTCTGAATTATATGTATCCGCAGGACTAATTTGGAAAACCCGCAGGGATATGCAAGAACAAACAATTTTGATTGGAAACATTCCTCTAATGAATTCTCTGGGAACTTCTATAGTAAAGGGAATATATAGAATTGTGATCAATCAAATATTGCAAAGCCCCGGTATTTA